AAGACAGGATTAACCGAGGCCATTCAAACCGGCATAGGTCAACTAAACGGCATTCCCGTAGCAATTGGGGTTATGGATTTTCAGTTTATGGGGGGTAGTATGGGATCGGTAGTAGGCGAGAAAATTACTCGTTTAATCGAGTATGCTACTAATCAATTTTTACCTCTTATTCTAGTGTGTGCTTCCGGAGGAGCACGCATGCAAGAAGGAAGTTTGAGCTTGATGCAAATGGCTAAAATTTCTGCTGCTTTATATGATTATCAATCGAATAAAAAGTTAGTTTATGTATCAATCCTTACATCTCCTACGACTGGTGGGGTGACAGCTAGTTTTGGTATGTTGGGGGATATCATTATTGCTGAACCCAACGCCTACATTGCATTTGCAGGTAAAAGAGTAATTGAACAAACATTGAATAAGACAGTACCAGAAGGTTCACAAGCGGCTGAATTTTTATTCCATAAGGGCTTATTTGATCCAATCGTACCACGTAATCTGTTAAAGGGCGTTCTGAGTGAATTATTTCAGCTCCACGCTTTCTTTCCTTTGAATCATAACTTTAGTAGAACTTTAAGTTAATAGTTAATTAAATTGAATTCTTTAAATTATTTTCTTTCTGGCGAATAACTATTTAGAATAAGTATTTATTAAGTATTTATTTATCGGAATCAAAGGAAAAATCCGAAGAATGGATTTGTTTTGGTGACATAAGAGAGAATTATGGAAAGAATCATACAGATAATTTTTTTTTTACCGATATCCCTGATTCCTAATTAGGAAACCTCTATGAACAAGATAAAAGAGCGAATTCTTTTTTCGCGAGGTAGGGTAGTAAATAATAAATAAAACGAATTTCATGTTCTTTTCTTCCTTTCGTATTATATTATAACGAATTTTGGAAGAATTTATAAGGTGAAGAAACTCTTTATTAAATTCAAATTATAATTATGAAATTCAAATTATAAGACAAGAAAAAAAAATAATAGAAAAATAACAAACAAGTGAATTATCATACATGTATTTGATGTATAAAAATGAATAAGTCCATTTAGTTAGTTCTATATTCCTTGCACTTTATTATATATACTCAGTTAGATATACTTAGTATAATTATTATAGGAATTCTAATAATTTTAAGAGATCTTTCTATTTAAGATATCTTTCTAACAATATAATATAGCGATAATAGGTAAAAAAAATAAATATAACAATAAATAACAGGTACAAATATTAAATCGAGGTGCCCATTCTATGACAATTCTCAACAACTTACCCTCTATTTTTGTGCCTTTAGTGGGCTTAGTATTTCCGGCAATTGCAATGGCTTCTTTATCTCTTCATGTTCAAAAAAACAAGATTTTTTAGATCTGATGGGGGCAAATTTCATATATTTTTTTTTTTCAAGACTTAGACTTGGATTATAACACAGATATCTATTCAGTATAATATGGTATAACTTGTGGCTTCTTTCAAACAGAAAAGAAAGGGCAGGCGTAAACGTAAATCTGATATATGAGTAAACGAGCTATTTGAAAATATTGAAAATAAGTCGCGATTGGGGCGAATGCCTGAAATAAATGTAAAGCCCATGTAGCTATATATGTGTAGATAGGGGATCATATGAGAGGGCTCCTATTATTTTACTTTTAGATCTAACCAATTGCTTCGAAAGATTCACATCAGAATAGTGCAAGTTGATGAAAGTTCCTTCGGAAACAAAAAAATGTAAAGTAAAATTCATTTTGGCCGGTCTCCCACTTCCAATAAAATGTAACTAGATCTAGTATGAGTTGGCGATCAGAACATATATGGATAGAACTTATAGCGGGGTCTCGAAAAATAAGTAATTTATGCTGGGCCATTATACTTTTTTTAGGTTCATTGGGGTTTTTATTGATTGGAATTTCCAGTTATCTTGACAGAAATTTGATATCTTTATTCCCGTCTCAGGAAATCATTTTTTTTCCACAAGGTATCGTGATGTCGTTCTATGGGCTCGCCGGTCTGTTTATTAGCTCTTATTTGTGGTGCACAATTTCGTGGAATGTAGGTAGTGGTTATGATCGATTCGATAGAAAAGAAGGAATAGTGTGTATTTTTCGTTGGGGATTCCCAGGAAAAAATCGTCGCATCTTACTCCGATTCTTTATGAAAGATATTCAGTCTATCAGAATAGAAGTTAAAGAGGGTTTTAATGCTCGGCGTGTCCTTTATATGGAAATCAGAGGCCAGGGGGCCATTCCTTTGACTCGTACTGATGAGAATTTGACTCCACGAGAAATTGAGCAAAAAGCAGCGGAATTGGCCTATTTTTTGCGTGTACCAATTGAAGTATTTTGAAATAAACGAAGCACTTTTCTTAGCAGGAGGTAAAAAACCAAAAAATCCTCTTTTTTTTTTTTCCTTTTTTTTTTTCTATAACATAACTTAACTGAAATTTCTTCATAATACTGATGAACCAAAGAAGACGTAGATTATATATACTATATACGGAAAACGGAAAAATTTGAAATTTTGTCCGCAAACTTTTTTTTATGCGTATGTAAATTCACAAAATTCAAGGACTAACCACTGACTCACAAATAAAAACGAGGGAATAGATTCGGGAGTTCGAAGCTTTCTATTCTAAATTCTAATATTAGAATAGAACTTATGCTTGATAGAAATATTAGATCGTATAGAGTTGACGAATGAAGCGGATTCATTAAAAATTCACAGACGCAAAAATGGAAAAAAAAGCATTCATTCCCCTTCTATATCTTACGTCTATAGTATTTTTGCCCTGGTGGGTCTCTTTTTCATTTAATAAAAGTATGGGATCTTGGATTATTAATTGGTGGAATACTAGTAAATCCGAAACTTTTTTAAATGATATTCAAGAAAAGAGTATTCTAGAAAAATTAATAGAATTTGAGGAACTCTTCCTGTTGGACGAAATGATAAAGGAATACCCCGAAACACATCTACAAAAGTTTCGTATCGGAATCCACAAAGAAACGATCCAATTGATCAAGATGCACAACGCAGATCGTATCTATACGATTTTGCACTTCTCGACAAATATAATCTGTTTCGTTATTCTAAGTGGTTATTCTTTTTTAGTTAATGAAGAACTTATTATTCTTAATTCTTGGATTCAAGAATTCATATATAACTTAAGCGACACGATAAAAGCCCTTTCTATTCTTTTATTAACCGACTTATGTATAGGATTCCATTCACCCCACGGTTGGGAACTAATGATTAGCTCTTTCTACAAGGATTTTGGATTTGCTCATAATGATCAAATTATATCTGGACTTGTTTCCACCTTTCCAGTCATTTTCGATACAATTTTTAAATATTGGATCTTCCGTTATTTAAATCGTGTATCTCCGTCACTTGTAGTGATTTATCATTCAATGAATGACTGAAAAATGATCCACCGATCCAATTAGAATTTTGTTATTTTGTCCATAAGTAAAATAAAACATTCAAAATCTTATTTTTTTTTATATACTTATTTTTTCTATACATCCAATAGATTCGGATTCCTCCTATATTTTAGTAAAAATTTTTCAGTAACTAGCAGCATCGTGGATAGGGAACTATCCTAGCGACCTACCTAATTTTATTGTATAAATTTTCTGGATCAACGACTGGACCATGCAAACTAGAAAGACCCTCTCTTGGATAAAGGAAGAGATTACTCGCTCCATTTCCGTATCGCTCATGATATATATAATAACTGGGGCATACATTTCAAATGCATATCCCATTTTTGCACAGCAGGGTTATGAAAATCCGCGCGAAGCAACTGGTCGTATTGTATGCGCGAATTGTCATTTAGCTAATAAGCCCGTGGGTATTGAGGTTCCACAAGCGGTACTTCCAGATACTGTATTTGAAGCAGTTGTTCGAATTCCTTATGATATGCAACTAAAACAAGTTCTTGCTAATGGTAAAAAGGGAGCTTTGAATGTGGGGGCCGTGCTTATTTTACCCGAGGGGTTTGAATTAGCCCCTCCTGATCGTATTTCGCCAGAGATGAAAGAAAAGATAGGTAATCTCTCTTTTCAGAGTTATCGCCCCGCTAAAAAGAATATTCTTGTGATAGGTCCTGTTCCTGGTCAAAAATATAGTGAAATCACCTTTCCTATTCTTTCTCCGGACCCTGCTGCTAAGAAGGATGCGTACTTCTTAAAATATCCCATATACGTAGGCGGGAACAGGGGAAGGGGTCAGATTTATCCCGACGGGAGCAAGAGTAACAATACGGTTTATAATGCTACAGCAGCGGGTATAGTAAGCAAAATAATACGAAAAGAAAAAGGGGGGTATGAAATAACTATAACAGATGCGCCAGAGGGGCGTCAAGTGATTGATAGTATCCCCCCAGGACCAGAACTTCTTGTTTCAGAAGGCGAATCCATCAAACTTGATCAACCATTAACAAGTAATCCTAATGTGGGGGGATTTGGTCAGGGAGACGCGGAAATAGTACTTCAAGACCCATTACGTGTCCAAGGCCTTTTGTTCTTCTTGGCATCTGTTATTTTGGCACAAATCTTTTTGGTTCTTAAAAAGAAACAGTTTGAGAAGGTTCAATTGTCCGAAATGAATTTCTAGATTGCGAATTTATCAACATCAAGTTCTTAATCTTTTCTTAATTTCTTTAAAAGTTAAAACGAACAAAATTTTTGTTGGAAATTCTGTATGATAAAAAAAATTGCGAAAAGACTTTTGTTTCTATATATATATATTTGTTTTTTTATGGCGAAATAGCGAATTAGGGGAATTACTTGTACCACATTTCTATATTTAGTATGTATATTGGTAAGAAGACTATTTGACTTTATCCCTGCTTTTCCAATCTAAATTGGAGTGGTGCGATTATGTCACTATTCACAGATTTAGCTATGATACAATGTATCCATAGCTTTTGTTTTTTCTATTCTAATAGAATCAAATTGGACTAAATTAAATACTGAGACTAAGCATAAGATAACTAAGCGGAAAAG